TAGAAAGAACCTGTTTCAGTTGGATATCATAGGGAATTCTAACAACTGCTTCAAATACAGTATCCGGAAGTACCGCTTGTGGAACCTCAATATCCACGGGCTTATTGGCTAAATGACAATTGGCGCATACAATACGCCCAGTAGCTTCTCGTGGATTCTCATAACCCTGTTGTGCAAAAATGGGATATGCGTGTGAAATAGATGTCCAAGTTATTACATATATAAATATAATGACCGATACGAAAATGGATCGAGTCATCTGTTCCTTTATCCAAGAAAAGATATTTCTATTTTGCATGGTCCAATCATTGATCCCGAAAATTTCTACAATAAATTGGGTAGGTTGCTAGTAGAGTTCCCTATCCACGATTCTGCTATTTTACTGGGATCCAGGAGTCATTTCCCGGATCGGTAGAAACTTAAAAAATAAGTAACATTTTGAATGGTTTGTTTATGTACGAAGTAAAAAAAACATTATGATTAGATTTATATCAGTAGATCATTTTTAGTCATTCATTGAATGATAAATGACTACAAGTGACGGAGATACACGATTTAAATAACGGAAGATCCAATATTTTAAAATTGTATCTAGAATAACTGGAAAGGTGGAAACAAGACCAGATATAATTTGATTATTATGATAAAATCCAAAATCCTTGTAGACAGAACCAATCATTAGTTCCCAACCATGAGGCGAGTGGAATCCAATACATAAATCCGTTAATAAAAGAATAGAAAAAGCTTTTATTGTGTCGCTTAAGTTATAGATAAATTTCCGAACCCAAGAATTAATAATACCAAGTTCTTCATTACCCAGAATAGAATAACCACTTAGAATAGCGAAGCTTATTATATTTGTCGAAAAATGTAAAATGGTATGGATATGATCCTCATTGTACATTTTGACCAATTGGATCGTTTCTTTGTGTATTCCTATATGAAGCTTTTGTATATGTGTATCGGGGTACTCCTTTATCATTTCGTCCAAAAGGAAGAGTTCTTCTAATTCTATGAATTTTTCCAGAACGTTCTTTTCTTGAATATCATTCAAAAAAACTTCGGATTGCCCAGCATTCCACCAATTAGTAACCAAAGATTCCATACTTTTATTAAATGAGAAAGAAATCCACCAGGGCAAAAAAACTATAGATGTAAGATATAGAAGGGGGTTGAATGCTTTCTTTTTTGGCATTTTGAATCTGTGAATTGTTAATGAAACCACCTCATTCCTCGATTCTATCCAATCTGATATTTCCATGAAACATGAGTTCTATAACAAACAGGGTATTGAATCCACAGACCCCCTTTATTTAATTTAAATTAATTATAATTAAAGGGCTAATCCTTAGATCTGGAAACAATATTTTTTTTATTATGTCTTCATTCGAAGCAATTGTATCCTTTCGCTGAATGCCCTAACGAGCCACTTCAAGTCAAGAAATGCATATTTTTCGAATTTCGAGACAAAACAAAAACAGAATTGAATTACAAGATATGATCCATCTATATCTAACATATCAATTAAAAAATATTGGACCCCAAAAATATGAAGTATATATAGTCTTAGTTTTTCGGATATATATGATGAATCCATACTTAGTATACTTGTTACGAGTATGAAAAAATGGAGTTGATTTCCATATACAATCCATCAAAAACTTTTGTTGGAAAAAGCGCTTTGTTTTCTGTTTTCTGGTTGTTTCACACGCGTCTGCTTTTGCTCGAATGAGCGACCTGAAAAAACAAAACAGAACTCAATGCTGCGAAAGCATTCATTCTTCAATTCATTTCAAAATACTTCAATTGGTACGCGCAAAAAATAGGCCAATTCCGCAGCCTTTTGTTCAATTTCTCGTGGAGTCAAATTCTCATCAGTACGAGTCAAAGGAATGGCACCCTGGCCTCTGATTTCCATATAAAGTACACGCCGGGAATAAATACCTTCTTTAACCTCTATTCTAATCGACTGAATATCTCTCATAAGGAATCGAAGAAAGATTCGACGATTTCTTCCAGGGAATCCCCAACGAAAAATACACACTATTCCTTTTTTTCTATCGAATCTATCATAACCACTACCCACATTCCACGAAATTGTGCACCACAAATAGGAGCTAATGAACATACCCGCGATCCCATAGAAAGACATCACGATCCCTTGTGGGAAAAAAAGGATTTGCTGAGAAGGAAATAAGGATATCAGATTCCTACCAAGGTAACTAGAAGTTCCAACCAATAAGAATCCCAGTGAACCTAAAAAAAGGATACAGGCCCAACATAAATTACTTGTTTTTCGAGACCCCATTATAAGTTCTATCCATATATGTTCTGATCGCCAGTTCATACTAGATCCAGTTGTTTAATTTTATTGAAATTTAGAGAATAACCAAAATTTGACTTTCTTTTTTTGTTCCTGAAGCAACTCTTATCAACTAGCACTCTTATTATGATGTGAACCATTAGGAGTAATTCATCGAATCGCTTAGATATAAAAAAGGATCCCCCTCATATAATCCCACTATAGATATCTACATACATAGAGATATTTTGACTTTCCATTTCATACATCTGCGGACCCCCTTTTTAATATATAATCTATTTATCCCCATATATCATCCCATGATGTTTCCACGCGCATAATAGCTCTTTCATTTGTGTTCGGAAGAATCCACATGTTGTATCCTATGTCCACTAAATAGATAGATAAATTTAAATAGATATAGATATCTGTATTATGACCCAAGTCCGAGTCTTGAAAAAAAAAAAATGAACGAGATTGGGTCCCGTCGAATCTAGATAATCTTGTTTTTTTGAACATGAAGAGATAGGGAAGCCATTGCAATTGCTGGAAATACTAGACCCACTAAAGGCACAAAAAAAGAGGGTAAGTTGAAAGTTGTCATAGAATGGATACCTCGATTTAATATTTTGTACCTGTTATAAAGATATCTTATGATAAGTATATCTCTTATCAGTATATAATAATAGGTACAAGAAACGTAGAACTAAATAAGTGTACCTATTCACTTTTATATAATATATATTTATTATTATTGTTCTCTTATACTTATCTTCTAATAAATACCAAAAAAGGTTCTTACTTGGAGAATAATTATATCTATAATAAATACGTAATGTAATAAAATAACATGAATTTTTCCTAATTTAGGAGAAAAATTCACTCTTTTATCCTATTGATAGAGCCTTCCCGATTACTAATCATGCATTATATAGATAGAAATAAAATGGATCTGTAGCAAATAAGAAAAGTGATTATCAACAACTTATGATCCGTTATACAATTGTATTTTATAACCTCAAGTAAAACTCCGTGCTTATTATTTTTTATTTTCACTTTGATTACCATAAACTAAATAAAATGGAAACTAAATACTTGTAAACTTCAAATAAAAAAAACAGAATTAAATGATCTACTTGATTCAATTTTGATTCAAAGGGCAGAAACCGTGAAGCTGAAATAACTCACTCAGAACACCCTTTAAAGGATTACGTGGTACGATTGGGTCGAATAAGCCCTTATGGAATAAATACTCAGCTTCTTGTGACCCATCAGGTACTGTCTTATTCAATGTTTGTTCAATTACTCTTTTACCTGCAAATGCAATGTAAGCATTAGGTTCGGCAATAATGATATCTCCTAACATACCAAAACTGGCAGTCACCCCACCGGTTGTAGGAGATGTAAGGATTGATACGTAGAATAACTTTTTATTTGATTGATAATCATATAAAGCTGAAGATATTTTAGCCATTTGCATCAAGCTCAAACTTCCTTCTTGCATGCGGGCTCCCCCCGAAGCACACACTATAATAAGGGGTAGAGATCTATTAGTAGCATATTCGATCAAACGGGTGATTTTCTCGCCTACTACGGATCCCATACTGCCCCCCATAAACTGAAAATCCATAATCCCAATTGCGATGGAAATACCGTTTAATTGACCTATGCCTGTTTGAACAGCCTCAGTTAACCCTGTCTTTTTTTGATAAGAATCAATACGATCTTTATAAGGCTCCTGCTCCGAATGAAATTCAATGGGGTCCACCGAAACCATGTCCTCATCCATAGCATCCCAAGTGCCTGGATCAATCAAAAGTTCGATTCTTTCTGAACTACTCATTTTCAAATGATATCCACATTGTTCACAAATATTCCGTTTTAACCTAAAAAATTTCTTATAATTTAATCCATAACAATTTTCGCATTGAACCCACAAATTCCTGTATTTTTTACTTATATCGAGATCACTTCCACTTGCGCTAGTTTGTATACTGATGAAACTATCACTGTCAATACTATTTACGCTTTCACTACAAATGTAACTATAAATGTAATTCTTACTGTAATTGTCACTACCGCTTGAAATGTAACTATCAATATGGATTTCAGAACGAAGATAACTCTCAATGCAACTAGTAATGTGATTATTCCAACTATATTGAGTATCATACATGTAACGATTGTAGTAGTGATTGTCACTCTTAGGTCCATCATTCGGATAACTATAATTTAGGCAACTAGAAAAAAAACCGCCCAATTCACTCAAAAAAGAACGATCGTCTTCAACCTCAAAAATAAAATTTTCAATATCCAAATATATGGAATAATTTTCACCATTACTATCTTTAACTAAAAAAGTGTCATCACAGATCAAACTCCGAATGTTGCTGACACCAAATAAAGGATCAATATTATTAGAGCTGTCACTATCAATCCAACCATGAATCATGTTATTTATAACAGGGTCTTCACCCCCATTTGTATTTCCAACGGGTCGAATACCCTCTAGTGATTTACTTAACCCGCACCCGTGTTCTAACTCCTCCTTAAACAACATCGAATTGAACCGCCATTTTTCCATAGAGCCTTCCCGCCCTCCTATTTGAATGAAAATACAATAATAGTCATTCGATGAATAATCATTTGAATATTTCCTCTCGGAATAAGCATATAGATACAATCATTACGATCATTA